TTTTTGGGTTTTCAACCAACTAACTTAGCTCTTTGGGTATGTCTGAAATATTAATGTGCTTTTGAACTTTAACGAGAGAAGGCACCATATGAAAAACAAAAAAAACCAGAGGAAATAGAATCGAATTCTTTTCTTTACTTATGCTTTACTCATATATATTCCTCACTCAGCTACAAAAATTCGGGGTTGTAGATCTAGATATCCGAATGGAAATGGATAAGTATCTATCATGATTTAGACTATTAATAAATATGTATACCGATCTATATCGATACATTTGTACGAATATCCATTATTAACCACATGCCAGGAACCAGATTTGAACTGGTGACACGAGGATTTTCAGTCCTCTGCTCTACCAACTGAGCTATCCCGGCCCCTCTCGATGCGTTATCCCCATACTACTAGAGGGCTTGGGCCTATGTCAATTAAAGAGACTAAAAAAGCATTGCAAAACAAAGTCTTACCCAGTCCTTGTAATTTCTTGGATCTTCAAACAGAATACTTTTGGCGTTCAAAATTATAATATAATACGGACTGTGAATGATTCAAATTGGGATTCCTTGCCCATAGATGCTCATTTGTACGTATATATCACAAGTATTGTGATAAAAGAAAAAGAGAAACATTTCTCTTCCCACCCATTTAGGTTGGGAAAGAGCAGAGCGAACGAGAAACATAGCTAATTTGGAACTGCTGCCGAAAAGAAAAAAAAGATAACTCGTTAGGGAGTAAAATTGGCCTTTTATTTTTCTTGGGGATAGAGGGACTTGAACCCTCACGATTTCTAAAGTCGACGGATTTTCCTCTTACTATAAATTTCATTGTTGTCGGTATTGACACGTAGAATGGGACTCTATCTTTATTCTCGTCCGATTAGTGATTAGTCAGTTCTTCAAAAGACCTATCAGACTATGGAGTGACTGATTTGATCAGTGAATGTTCGAATCTTCCTTCAACTTGGAATTTTGGAATTGATTTACAAAAACAAAAATTCTTCCATTTTTCATAAATACGGATTCGGATCATCACGAATCTTTGATATTTCAGTACGTAGACGTATGTATATAGATAAGTTCATCCTTTCTTTTCTGGAGTTTCAATATAAGGATTCCTCCACTAACGCAACGCAATCAACTCCATTTCTTAGAACAGCTTCCATTGAGTCTCTGCACCTATCCATTTTTGAGTCTCCTTTTCTGAAAACAGGATTTGGCTCAGGATTGCCCATTTTTAATTCCAGGGGTTCTCTGAATTTGAAAGTTTTCACTTAGTAGGTTTCCATACCAAGGCTCAATCCAATCAAGTCCGTAGCGTCTACCAATTTCGCCATATCCCCCCCTTTTTTTCTTTTGAGACTGGGATCCCGTTGGTTGGGATGCCGTACCCTTCTTTTTTTCATTCTTTTTTCATTTACGCTGGAACCATTGCAGTGAATTCTTGAGATACGGAGTCCTATATCGAAAAAGTTTCTCCGTCTTTCCTGTTTGATTTCTTGTCTACCGTTTTTCATCTCTAGTGGGGACCCATATTTGATCAAATCAGAAATGATTCTATCATTTCTGTATCCGCAATTCAATACGGATGGATACATACTGCCTATATATGCTTCTCCCCCTCTCATTTTTCCTGAAAGATTTGGAATACTCGAACGGTCGATTCTTTTTTTGTCTTATCCCTTACCTTTCCGAATGAAACCAGAGAAATGGCTCATTATGTTCTAATCTGAATTAAAGCGCTTTTCTTTAAAAAAGAGGGTCGACCCTCTACTGCTATAGCTATAAATAATATAATTAGAACATAATAATTTTATCATAAGTGCTATAACAGATCATAATTATTCTAATACTAATAGTATATATATATATATATATAACATAACTATAGTTTCAGAATTCTCTATTTCTATTATATTACAGAATCATATAGTAAATAAATAGTTAATAAAAAAATAGAAATAGAATATATATGATATGAATAGGATTCAAAAAAAAATTCTATTTATTTCAATTCAAAATAGCCATTATCATTAATCGTTATATTAATATTCATTGTTATTTGTTATATTATGGAATATTCTATTCATTCGAACTTCTATTCCACTCTTTATATATTCTAAATTTTGAATTAATTGCTAATATTGAATTATGAATAGCTAACTAAGATTCCAAGAGTTTACTAAAATTCCTATGAACAATACAATTTCTGTTATGTGAGCCCGCTTAGCTCAGAGGTTAGAGCATCGCATTTGTAATGCGATGGTCATCGGTTCGACTCCGATAGCCGGCTTTTCTCTATCTTTGTTTTTGTTCTATTTTTTACTTTTTTTTTTACTTTTAGATGATTGATTACTTGATTGATTCATAATGTCTCCTTGAAATCACGGAATATTGCAAAGATTTGTTTCTCTTTCGCCAAAGGCCACCCACCCATTCATTATAGGGGTAAATAGGGTAAAAACTTTCAACTATGAATAATGGGGCAATTAGATCTCTACCAAACAAATTCGAAAAAATATCCCTAACTTCCTATATAGACAAAAAAGTATGGCTATTGATACAATTTTTCTCATTCTTCTTTGTAATAGAGTACTTCCGTGGATCTTGCTTCGTTTATCGTTTAGTTCAGTCTTAATTTCGGTTTTTTCTGTAAAATGAAATTTCAATAAAATAAAAATAAGGAGTCTTTATGTCTCGTTACCGAGGGCCTCGTTTCAAAAAAATACGCCGTCTGGGGGCTTTACCGGGACTAACTAGTAAAAGGCCTAGACCTGGAAGTGATCTTAGAAATCAATCGCGTTCCGGGAAAAGGTCTCAATATCGTATTCGTCTAGAAGAAAAGCAAAAGTTGCGTTTTCATTATGGTCTAACGGAGCGGCAATTACTTAAATACGTTCGTATCGCTGGAAAAGCCAAAGGGTCAACAGGTCGGATTTTACTACAATTACTTGAAATGCGTTTGGATAACATACTTTTTCGATTAGGTATGGCTTCGACCATTCCCGGAGCCCGGCAATTAGTTAACCATAGGCATATTTTAATTAATGGTCATATAGTAGATATACCAAGTTATCGCTGTAAACCCCGAGATATTATTACGACAAGGGATGAACAACAATCAAGAGCTCTGATTCAAAATTATCTTGATTCATCCCCCCATGAGGAATTGCCGAAACATTTAACTCTTCACTCATCCCAATATAAAGGAGTAGTCAATCAAATAATAGATAGTAAGTGGGTCGGTTTGAAAATAAACGAGTTGCTAGTCGTAGAATATTATTCCCGTCAGACTTGAACCGAACTAAAATAATAACAAAGGTTCGGAGAATTTTGCCCCCCTTTCGCCGAAGTAAATCAACCTAAAGGGCTTTTTTGATTTTCCCCCATTCATGTATCATAAATGATCGGGGGAGTATTTTCATGCCTTAGTTGGTCATTATTCCCCGTATTTTCCATACCACAGCAATTCCAATGAGGAATATAGAATCCATATCAAAGAAAGGTTTAACTGTTGAGATAATGGTATCCCATTGTTATTTGATACATTGCAGTTAGTAACGTTCATGAATTAGGTGAGGGTAGGGAGAGAGAGGGATTCGAACCCTCGGTAAACAAAAAAAGCCTACATAGCAGTTCCAATGCTACGCCTTCAACCACTCGGCCATCCCTCCTACACAATCTTAGGATTATTATCCAGAAACTGAGCGAATAGCGAGTCATTCACATTCGTATTATTGTATTGCAGTATTTATCTTATTGCAGTATAGGCACGACCAATAAATTCTAATAATTCTAAATAGAAAAAAAATAGAAAACCTTTTATCAAAGAAAGATCTTCCTTGGAGGTTCGGGGGGCAACAAAAATACATTGATTTTTGTGAAAAAACATTTCAAACAAAAGATATATCTATTCATTTTGTCAAGATTCCGCCCTTTAACTTTTATGTTATGATATTTATACCGGATTAAACCAATATGGAACAAATCGACGGATGAATCTAGATTTTCTATTATGTTTCCGTGGGAATTCAAAAATCCCGTTGTAGTTTCACATTTCTCAACAAAAACTCCTTACCCAAAGGATCTATTACAAATTCATGAATCATACCATGGGTATTTCTAGATTTCGATTGTATGGTGTATACACGCTATGAACACAAAATAGATGGTGATTCTATTTTGATCATAGAATGTTTGATCCTAGAATGATTATTCGATTGTTTTTACTCTTTCTTCAGCTTTAGATCATAATCCAATCCAAATTTAGATTTATGTAGGTATCACAATCCGTAGGAAAAATTTCTTGATTCTTCCACTTCGATGAAATAGTCCCGCTCATTGGTATACTACTAGATTTGAATGAAATCCAACCGGATTCAAATATTTCCTACGGATCCCTGTCAAAAAGGAACAATTTGGGTGGGAAGGTCCACATCTTTTTTTGAAACGACCCTGTTTTTATGTGATTTCGTACTGTACAACTTCTTTATTCTTTATTTGATTTGCGGGATTATCTTCCCGCTAGAGGTAATGAGAAAAATTATCGAATGGGTTGTTAACTATGCCTAGATCGCGGATAAATGGAAATTTTATTGATAAGACCTTTTCAATTGTAGCCAATATCTTATTACGAATTATTCCGACAACTTCGGGAGAAAAAGAGGCATTTACCTATTACAGAGATGGTGCGATTTGATTATTTTTATTAAATTGATTTTTTCAGTCTTACACGAGGGACATATGATTCGATTCGGGATAGAAAGAAAAAATCTTTATTACTGAAAGAAACCTACGCCTGTTGAAGGTGAAGTTTGGTTGGTTGTGGAAATAGAACAATTCCTTCTGTCGTGTATCCTCGATTGATGCGGCCTCAAATGCTTTAGTTTTCGATTCTAGTCTTAAGCGAAAGGTTACACCTATGGGTTCTCTGTATTACAGACCAACCCTACTCGACTATGACCAATGGACAGCAGAAGGGAAGAATCACTACACCTAGGAATC